TATGAATAAAAAAAAGATCTCTTTTTGCAATTAAAGTCTTTCTATTTTATTTCGTTCCTATTCTCCTTTCTAAAAAAAAAAGGGACATTATACAAAGTAAAAGATTTCTTCGTTCTTGATAGTTATTTACTTAATCGGTGGATAGGAACATACTCTAGATCGAAATTGTGGGGGGTACTTCTTAATCATTTCTACCAACTTAAAGCCCGAACTCAAATTCCTTTTCTATAAAGAAATATCCTATTGGATAATTTCCAGAATCTCTATTATTAATCCTTTGTGTATCTTGGTCTTCCTAACCATCCACTCATTTTGTTTGAATCTCCCATTAGGGCAATCACTATGTTAATAGATGCTAAAAACCCCACAAGTTGATCTTTTGAACCCGCTTCAAGTCATGATGACTAATCAACTAATCTTGGGGTAAACAGTCTCGACTGCTTATGTCTTTACTTTCACTTAATTCTTATACATAGGAAATGAGATTGAATTCCTTTAACAGCAAATCTTTAAGCCGTTTTATTTCACTCATATAACTATCTGGTTTAGTTTATCAACCCCAATGATGAATAAAAAAATAGAAAATAGATATTCAGTTCATTTCACTTTTTTGCTAGAAATAAAAGAAATAGGGAAAATTTTATGTCTCACTGAATCACACGTAGAGATATTGATAATACACATAGAGTTAATGGTATTTCATAACTAATTGATTGAGCAGCAGCCCTTAATCCACCTAAAAAGGAATATTTATTATTTGATCCATATCCCGACATAAGAAGTCCAACGGGAGCAAGGCTTGAAACGGCGATCCATAAAAAAACACCAATACTAAGATCAGCTAGAATAAGTCGATAGCTAAAAGGAATTACTGAATAACTTAGTAAAATGGATATGACCGCTATGGATGGCCCGATACTAAATAAACGAGTATCGCCTCTAGATGGAAGAAGATTCTCTTTGAAAAGTAGTTTTGTACCATCTGCTAGAGCTTGAAGAATTCCTAAAGGCCCGGCGTATTCAGGTCCAATACGTTGTTGTATTCCTGCAGATATTTCTCTTTCTAACCAAACAATTACTAGTACACCTAGTGTGATTCCTAATACAAGAGTCAAAATAGGGACAAGCATCCATATGATCCCATAGACCTCTTTTAAGGATTCCAATCTGTAAAAAGAATTGATAGTTTGTATTTCAGTTGTATCAATTATCATTTCAACGATCAACTTCTCCCATAATGATATCTATGCTACCTAGTATCGTCATAATATCAGCCAATTTCATTCTTTTAACTAACTGAGGAAGAATTTGCAAGTTGATAAAACCCGGTGGTCGAATTTTCCATCTCCAAGGAAAAACACTCTGATCTCCTATCATAAAAATTCCCAATTCGCCTTTTGGTGCTTCAACTCTTACATAAAGTTCTTGTTTCGACAATTCAAAAGTTGGAGAAGGTTTTTTACTAATAAATCGATATTGAAAATCATTCCATTCGGGGTTTTTTATTCTACCAAAGCGTCGGATTTCTAAATTCTCATAGGGTCCCCCTGGAATTCCTTCCAGGGCCTGTTGGATAATTTTTATGGATTCTGTCATTTCACTGATTCGTACTAAATAACGCGCTAATGAATCCCCTTCTTTTTGCCATTGAACCTCCCAATCAAATTCGTCGTAACACTCATAACGATCAACTTTACGAAGATCCCATTGTATTCCGGAAGCTCGTAGCATTGGTCCTGATAAACCCCAATTTAGTGCTTCTTCTGCGCCAATAATGCCTACGCCTTCAACTCGTTCTAAAAAAATAGGATTCCGTGTAATAAGCTTTTGATATTCAGCAACCCCGGTTAAAAAATAATCGCAAAAATCCAAACATTTATCTATCCAGCCATGAGGTAGATCAGCAGCTACTCCTCCGATACGAAAATAATTATGCATCATGCGCATACCAGTGGAAGCTTCGAATAGGTCATATATCAATTCTCGTTCTCGAAAAATATAGAAGAAAGGAGTCTGTGCCCCAATATCTGCCATAAAAGGGCCAAGCCATAACAAATGGGAAGCGATACGACTCAACTCCAACATAATAGCTCTGATATAGCTAGCCCTTTGAGGTACTTGAATATTGCCTAGCTGTTCCGGTCCATTTACAGTTATTGCTTCTGTGAACATAGTAGCTAAATAATCCCAACGCGTTACATAAGGCAAATATTGTATAATTGTTCGATTTTCCGCAATTTTCTCCATCCCTCTATGTAAATAACCCAATATTGGTTCACAGTCAATAACATCTTCACCGTCGAGAGTAACTATCAGTCGAAGAACACCATGCATTGATGGGTGGTGAGGGCCCATATTGACTATCATGAGGTCTTTTCTTGTAGTTGATGCAATCATAAGTTTTTTTCCCGAGTCATTCTTCCATGCATTTCTGAAAGTAAAAAAAATAAGTTCATCAAAATGAAAATGAATAAGTTTAAATGGTATCACACTTCAAATTAACGAGTTTTTATTTCTCGAATACCCAACTCACCAATTAATTCTTTATAACGCCCTATATTCTTTTTTAACAAATAAGTCAGCAGCCGTTGACGTTTTCCCAAAATTTTTCGCAAACCTATCTGAGATGAAGAGTCCTTTTTGTGCAATTCCAAATGTGAAGTAAGTCTCCTTATTTTAGTGGTGAAACTGAATACTTGAAATTCAACAGACCCTCTGTTTTTTTTTTGAGAAATAATTGAAATGAATGAATTTTTGACCATAAAAAAATGCCTTTGCCCCCTTTTTTTACAGATATGGATTTTACTGATCAGTAATAATAATGCCATTCATTTTAATGTGGTATATACAATAATAGAATTTATGAACTCCTAATTTTCTGAAGTCAAATCAATCCAATTTTAAATTGGATTTAGATAGAGGATATAAAAGGATTGGTACATTTTCGCATCGAAGAGTTTAGACCGAAAATGAAGCAGGTTCTGTTGATTTCTTTTGCGATCTAATTAAGACAAATTTCGTATTGGCTATTCGAATGAAATGTAAGACATGTGATGTGTGTATTTGATTGCTTTCATATATCCTATAAGCATATAGTGAAAAAGTGTATTATTCACGAATTTTTAATTCGTGGATACATCTGTATCCTTAAGATACAAAAATGACTGCCATTGTTGGTATCAAACCAAGAACGATTCATACAAGCTAAATCTTCTAATCGATAATTAGGCCAAAGAAAAAGCTTTAATTTAATTAATTTCTTTTTCTCTCTATCCAGATGTTTCTTATCAGCCGAAACTTGGTTGCTGTTTTTTACATTCTTCTCGTTCCAAAATACTGAATTTCTATCTACACCATTCCTACTCTTTGAATTGAAACAAATTAGAATTCTAAATTTTCTACGACATCTAAATGATAAAATATTTTCAGGAACAGGCAAATCTAAATGAACTTTGTGCCTAGTTTCAGTTATTCTTTGATGTGGTGAACTAGCTTCATAAAAATTATTTTTAGAAACATATCTTTGTTCTTGGTATTTTTGATTAGTTTGGTGCTTACTCTTATGAAATAAGGAAATACCTATGATTTGATACATAATCAATTGTACGTCGTCGTTTCCAGGCAAATGAATGGGGTCTATAATCAATACTCCCTTTTTCATCAATTCTGTAGGAGTTAAACTCTTCTGAATCAACATTATATCCAAACTCATTTCTCTCTTTTGAATTGAGGATATAATAAGTTTTCTTGGATCTATCAGTCTAAGGAGGAGACAATATACCTTGATATTATTGATCATTTTTTGATTTAAAGTATCGTCCCATCTCAATTGAAAAAGCAAATAACGTTTCAGGAATAAATCAAGTTCTGCTTCTGTGTTACTTTTGTATTGTTTTTGCTTTTTCCCTTTTTTCATGTCTGATCTTTCATAATTTTCTTCAATGTCTTTTTCTTGTGAAAGAATAGAGCGAAGGTATCCTCGGCCTGTGGATTCTTTTTGTTCTTGATTTCGATGATGTTTAGTCGATGGTATCAAAAAACTTCTTTTTTGCTTTTCATTGATCTTTTTATTTTCACTACTTTTTTTATTTCTATTCAAATTTAAAAGAAGTAATTTACTTGGTATAAACCAAGGTTTCGTTTTATATGCATTATAAAGTAACACAAATTCTGGGAAGAACCAAAGTTCAAGATTCGATATGGGATGCTTTAACATTTTTTCATTCATTCCCATCCAATCAAAAAAGACTTTGTGGGAGTTTGGTGGATTGATTTCTGGAATAATAAGATAAAAAAGATCTTTTTTATTAATTATTTGAGAATTTTTAGTACCAATCTGAGTATCTTGATTTCTATTAGTATCCATCGCGACCCAGGTTTCAATATCTACCCTTTGTATAAGAGAAAAATTGATAATTTTCCAATCAAAATATTTTCTATCCGCAGTTTTTTCCATAGGTAGAATATCTACCTTTCCTAGAAAATTATTGATAGAAATACTCCTCAGCATATCAAAAAGGGTGTCTTTATGTGTGTCATAAGAAAGATCTTGGTTCTTATTTCCTTGAAACGGAGATCTAGAAAAAAAGCATTCTGTTTTATTTTCATAATCATAATTCATAAATTTATATGATAAAAGATCATATATATAGTATTTTTGAAAATTATCTTTTTTATTCGATAATGAATAGACTTTAATTTTTTGTTGTTTTTTGGAATCAATTAATTCGTTTTTTTCATATGAATGCCATTTGCTTAAATTTTCCTTTTTCGTCATACGACAGTGGCAAACTCTATTTCGCCACTTTTCTGATATTAATCTAGACCATATCATCTGAGATAAATCGTATTGATTATAGCTTTTCAACCATCCTTTCCATTGATTCATTTTATAACTCGAAACTCCTAATTTCGAATGAAACATCTCTTCTATTTCAAAAGAATCCTTTATTTCAGGCTTAAGAAAAAAATGGATTCCTTTATATTGAAGAATAGATCTT